TTCTTTGCTACAGCTCATAAAAATCGTCGTTTTGGACGATGCAGATGTAGCGAGCCTTTTTTTAGTATTTACTAGCAGATTTGGTCTTCCTTTTTCTTTCTATAGTGGAGATAGTCGCACGTAATGACAGATCACCGCCATATTATTAAAAGCTTGGGGTAAGAATGGGTTTCGTTCTAGTGCCCTAAAATAATATTCTAAAGCTTTTGTATGTTCTCCATTACTTGTGTGGATAAGGCCTATATTGTAGAGTATATAACTTCGATCGTAGGGATCGATTTCTAGTCGCATAGCTTCATAATAATTCTGTAAAGCTTCCGCATAATTTCCTTCGGATTGAGCTGACATCCGTTACGGTCGTCATTCGATTCAAAGAATCTCCGTTCCAGAACCGTACGTGAAATTTGCATCTCATACGGCTCCTCCTTTAATATGCATAATGAGAATAAGAAACACATGGAATCAAAAAGGGGTGCAATATTTTCATTATGGACTGAGCGGGGCTAGCGTTTTTACAAAAAATATCTAGCCAACCTTCTTTCGAAAGAGCTTTTACTAACATCAAACGTCTTGATACTGAATAGAAAGGATAACTCCAGCAATTCCTTTGTCCTCAACGCCTCCTAATTTCCAGGAAATAGTCACTTCAACAGTCTTCGATGGTTATATGGATAACCAAAGTACGAACGAGATGGATATTTGTTGTCCCAACCATTTTTGTTAGTCCCAATCCAGATACGAAAGGGGAGTAGGTAGGTAATTTTTAACAAAGCTTTTGTGTTGTCGATTGCTAGGTGTAGTGCTTCTTCCCCTATGCCGCCTATTGATACTATATTACCAGGAAGTAGGATTGACCCGTAATACAGAACACATAGGTGTAACCTTTCGCTCAATACTAAAATCGATAACTGAAGCATAGTATTTGAGGCTGCATCAATCGAGGATACACGACAGAAGGAATTGTTCTATTTCTAAACTTCACCTTCAACAAGCGTAGGTTTATTTCAATAATATTTCAATAATATAGAATAAGAATATTTTTTCTTTCTATCTCAAATCGTATGCCTTTTTCGTAAAACTATAAGCAGTAAATTTGAATTAAAAAAAAAAAAAAGAATCAAATCACACCATCTCTGTAATAAGTAAATGCCTCTTTTTCTCCTGAAGTTGTCGGAATTATTCGTAATAAGATATTGGCCACAATTGAAAAGGTCTTATCAATAAAATTTCCATTTATACGCGATCTAGGCATAGGTATCAATCCATTCTATAATTCTTCTCATTACCTTTTCTTTGGGGGAAAATGATCCCACAAACAAAGGATTTTTACAGTACGAAATAACATAAAAGCAGATTCATTTCCAAACAAAATAAATTTAATGAACCTTCTCCTACTACTTAATTTTTTTAATATTTAAAAATTTTTTTTATTCCAATTATTCCAAATACTCAAATTGCTCCTTTTTCAAAAATCAATAACAAGAATCAATAAGAAATAAAATAGTTGAATCCTGTTCGAATTCATACAAAACAAATGTAGTAGTATAGGAACTATTCCAATTTCATCGAAGCGGAAGAATCAAGGAATTTTTCGATTAGGTCAAAAATCATTTTGATTGAATTATGATCTAAAGAAGAGTAAAGGAAAAAGAATCGAATAATCATTCTATGATGGAAATCAATAGAATAACTGTTTATTTTTCCTGTGTCCATAGCGAGTATACACTATACAACCAAATAGAAACATCCCCGGGATGATTCATGAATTTGTAATAGATCGATGAGATAAAGGATTTGTTAGTGAGAACTTTAAAACTAGAAAGGAATTTTCGAATTTTTATGGAATTGTAGTCTAAATCGAAATAGAACCATGGGTGAAGAGTATCCATTAATCATACATGGTCTAAAAAACATAAACCCATCAATCAATCAGTGGATTCGTTCAAATTCATTGATTTAATCCGGTCTATTTGGGCTGGTCATCCCTATCGAAACAAAAATCGAAAGTATTCATATAAATATGAATTAATTATAGTAATGTCTCGCTATTTCTTCGGTTTTTGAGTCATAATCATTGTGTAGGAGAGATGGCCGAGTGGTTTAAGGCGTAGCATTGGAACTGCTATGTAGGCTTTTGTTTACCGAGGGTTCGAATCCCTCTCTTTCCATACTTTCGCCTAATTCGCCAACATTCCTAACTGTAACAAGTCAAACAACAAGAAATACCATTTAATTTAGTAGTAGAACATAACAGTTAGGTCCTTCTTTTATTTTTATTTTAATAAATATTTTACTTTTCATTGCTGCGGTACGTAAAATACTGGTAAAGTAAAGTACGGGCAAGGAACGAAAATCTTTCTGCCGATCTATGATACATGAATAGGAAAAATCCAGGGAGGGGTGGGATATATGAGTCGGAGAAAATCCGGACCAAACCCCTGACTTTAAACCTTAAGTCAATTTACTTTGGCAAAAGAAGGGGGCAAAATTGTCCGAACTCTTTGCTTTGTATTTTATTTAGGGTTAAGTCTGACGGGAATAATATTCTACCACTAGCAATTCATTTATTTTTAAACCGACCCACTTACTATCTATTATTTGATTGACTAATCCTTTATATGGGAATGGGTGAAGGGTCAAATGTTTGGGCAATTCCTTACGGGGGGATGAATCAAGATAATTTTTAATTAGAGTTCTGGATTTTTGTTCATCCCTCGCCATAATAGTATCTTGGGGTTTGCAACGATAACTTGGTATGTCTACTATACGACCATTAACTAAAATATGTCTATGGTTAACTAATTGGCGGGCTGCCGGAATAGTCGGAGCCATACCCAACCTAAAAAGGATGTTATCCAAACGCATTTCAAGTAATTGTAGTAAAACCTGACCTGTTGACCCTTTGGATTTTCTAGCGATACGCACGTATTTAAGTAATTGTCGTTCTGTAATACCATAATGAAAACGCAATTTTTGTTTTTCTTCTAGACGAATACGATATTGAGATCTTTTCCCGGAACGTGATCGGTTTCTAAGATGAGTTTCGTCTCTAGGCCTTTTATTAGTTAATCCAGGCAAAGCCCCTAGACGGCGTATTTTTTTGAAACGAGGCCCTCGGTAACGCGACATAAAGACTCCTTTCTTTTTTCTTTATTTATTTTCTTTTTTTATATTTCATTTTACAAAAGAAATCGAAATTAAAACTGAACTAAATGATAAATGAAGCGAAATCCCCTGAAGTATTGTATTACAATAAATAATAAATAATGAAATGAATTATTATTGTATAAAAATCCTATACGCTTTTTATTATATATTTAATTTTGTATTTTTATTTTAAAATATGTAAGTAAAATAAAAGTAAAAGAGAGGGTTAAATCTCCGCACACCAAATCAGGAAAAAGACTCTTTCTTTTCCTTTTATTCATATGAATAAGAAAAGAAAGGGGACCTTATTGTTTGTTCTTTGATTTCAAAAAATTATTCATCATGTAAAATAAATCGAACAAATAAAAAAAAAAAAAAAAAAAAATAGAGAAAAGCCGGCTATCGGAGTCGAACCGATGACCATCGCATTACAAATGCGATGCTCTAACCTCTGAGCTAAGCGGGCTCACAGAAATTCTACATACATAGGAATTCGATAAACTATACCTTAGTCTAGGCTTAGCTATTAAATATTATTAACTATTCATTTTTATTCTTTTCTAATAAAAAAAAATTTTTATTTCAAATCAAATAAATATTGAATTTCGTTTTTTTTATTTCTTTCATTTCTATATATTTTTTATTTTTGTCTAGAATAATTAAATTCTATTTAAATTCTATTTCGTTCCATTTAGAAATTATATGAAATTTTATTTCTATTTAGTTTAGTGAGTCTATGAATTTTCAAATTCATTTCAAATCAAAATTGAAAATAATTATATTATTAATATAAATGGATATTTATTTTCATTTTTGTTTTTTGTTATAGTATATAGGTCTGCCCTAAGAAAAAAACCTAAAAAAAGGAAGGAAAGGATAAGAATAAAAAAATTAATTAAAAAAAAAATTCGAATTATTAAGAATTTAGAATCGATAAAGATGAAATCCAGATAGATCATAATAACATAATAAGATAGAAGATATTCTTTTGCTTTCATTCAGAGACTAAGATGAAAAACAAAGAATCGAACTCTTGAGTATTAAAAATTGCATGGGAAAATAAAAGGATAAGAAGATATATATGGTATATATCCATCCATATTGAATTGCAGCTACAGAAATGATAGAATCATTTCTAATTAGACCAAATCAAAAAGAAAATATAGGCTTTCGATAGAGATGAAAGAAGTTAGACAAAAAAGAAAAAAGGAGGAAACACCTTTCGATCCAGTAATCGGTATAGTAATCCGTATCAAATCTAATGAATTCGACGGTTCCGACATAAAAGAATAAAAAAGAGGGGGGAAAGACATTCCACTGAGATCCTAATAAAAAAAAAAAGAAAGGGGGATATGGCGAAATCGGTAGACGCTACGGACTTAATTGGCTTGAGCCTTAGTATGGAAACCTACTAAGTGAAAACTTTCAAATTCAGAGAAACCCCGGAATTAATAAAAATGGGGCAATCCTGAGCCAACTCCTTTAAAAAAAAAAAAAAAAATAAAGGAAAGGTGCAGAGACTCAAAGGAAGTTGTTCTAACAAATGGGGTTGACTGTGCTGTGTTCTTATAATAATTCTTCCGTCAAAACTTCAATAAAAAAAAAAGGGGTAAAGCATATACGTAGTGAACTATATCAAATGATTAATGACAACCCGAATCCGTAATCTGTATTTATATATATATAATCTGATAATCTGAATTATATTTTATATAATATGAATATTAAATATATATTATAAAATAGATAATTCTATCTAAATAAAAATTTTAGAATATGAAATGAAAAAATTTATATTAAAAAATGGAAGAATTATTGGGTTATGAATCGATTCCAAGTTGAAAAAAGAATCA